TTGAATTATATGTAATGATCAATAAATTAAGTTGAATTCTATATCTACACATACCAAAAACATAGAAAAATCCGAATACCAATCTAATCGATTCTATAGATATTTGGGCTAGAGTTGACAAACAAACAAAACCAGCAATATACTTTATTAGTATCGCATAGAAATCTAAATGGGGCGTGGCCAAGTGGTAAGGCAACGGGTTTTGGTCCCGCTATTCGGAGGTTCGAATCCTTCCGTCCCAGAACATATATATTCTCTGACAATATAGATTGCTTTTTTAACAATGTTCTGTTTAAAATCGAAATGTTAGCTGGAATGTGATTGTTGTTTCTGATTTTTTTCTTCGATGAATCGTTTTTTTTTTTCAAAAACTGAATCGAGATACGAAAGAATCCATATTCCCTATCTCATATTCTCTACCCCCTAAATTAGCCTAATTAGATTCAATTTTCTTTTTTGTAGATTTCTTGACTTTTCGCCAAGAGGGGGTTTTTGGTACTAATTCAATTCACTAAGTCTCTTAATTCTTAATCAATGAGGTAGGCTAAAATAGAAAAAAAGGGGCAAAAACTGGACTTAATCTGGGCTTGTTTGGCTTTGTGCCCAGACAGCTCGCATTTCGTAAAAATAAAAAAGACTAGGACATCCCCTTCTTTTGATTTATGCTGCATCAGTCCCATAGAATGGGGTAGATAGGAGTTAATCAGTGATGGGAAGGCGTTCATTTCAATATCTATAAACAGTGACAATTGCTCAGTCTATTTGATCGAATTGATAGATACGAAACCCTCCCCATTCTTTGGATTTTATCAATCAGATGAAAAAAAAAAAAGACTTATCTTTTTTCCTAAGATGATCAAAAGTTATTTTTAACTATCAAATTTTCTTGGAATAATGATGTCGAGAGGGGAACTTTCGAAATTGATTCGAAATTTCGAAAGAGAAATAGTTTAAATCATTCCTTAGAAGCTGAATCTTTCTCTCCTATTAAGTCACGTGAAGATGCAGAATCAAAAAGAATTCGTTTATTCGTCTTATTTTATTTATATAAATAAATTATTTATTATATATATTTATTAATTAATATTATAATGTTAGACAATTTAATATTAGCGATGGGGTCTTACTAAGACTTCTTCAGAAAAATATTTATCCACCTATATCTATAGTATTATTTATATCTATAGACTATAGATATAGAAGATATAGAAAATACTTTAGATTATGGTGTTTATACATCAGCCCAACCAATGACTATTCATGATTCCATAATTGAATCAATTCCATACCGGTTCTTAGAGGAATGTTATGGTAAAACTTCGTTTGAAACGATGTGGTAGAAAGCAACGTGCGACTTGAAGGACACGATCCGTTGTGGATTTGTACATCCACCATTTTTTGTAGGAATGAAGGTGCTCTTAGCTCGACATCATGGGTTCTGTTTCACTAGAACCCCTCGTTTTTTGTTGTCTTGGAATGTAAATAGTCCATGATGGAGCTCGAGTAGAAAGTATTAATTTATTTCTCGGGGCAAGGGTCTAGGGTTAATGCCAATCAATAAAAAAATTGAAACAACTTCGTAAATATATCTTAGGTATGGAAATCGAAAGAATCCAATTCGAGCAAGTTTAAAATGAAAAAATTTATTGGAATTGATCAAACTTTTTCGATCCAAAGTGTTTCACGAGGGAATCCATCATCTTGTAGGATTCTTTCATAAAAATCGCAAAAAGGGTATGTTGCTGCCATTTTGAAAGGATTAAAAAGCACCGAAGTAATGTCTAAACCCAATGATTTAAAATAAAACAAAGATAAAGGATCCCAGAACAAGGAAACACCTTTTTAATTGTCTTAATAACTGGATCAGACTGAAGAATCCGATTTTAAACGAGACAAACAAAAAAGGAGGAAAGACCGCTCAATAAATGAAAGTGCCGAAAGATTTTCCTTTGAACTGTTTGAAAGTTATCCAACTTGAGTTATGAGAGTATGAATGGTTTCTTTTTCATTTTAAGGAAGAACGAAGAAAAAAAGACTTAGATCTTTAATTGCTTTGATCATTTTATGGATCCAGTTGTCATTTCTTAGATAGAATTCCATACAGAGACAAAACTTCGAATCAATCATTTTTCTCGAGCCGTACGAGGAGAAAGCTTCCTATACGTTTCTAGGGGGGGTGTTGTTCATCTACATCTATCCCAATGAGCCGTCTATCGAATCGTTGCAATTGATGTTCGATCCCGAAGAGAAGGAAAAGATCTTCAGAAAGTGGGTTTTTATGATCCGATAAAGAATCAAACTTATTTAAATGTTCCTGCTATTTTATATTTCCTTGAAAAAGGGGCTCAACCTACAGAAACTGTTCAGGATATTTTAAAGAAGGCAGAGGTTTTTAAGGAACTTCGTCTTAATCAACCGAAATTCAATTAAGGAAATAAATTAAGGAAATACAAAAAAGGGGGTAGTGATTTGTATATAACTTTGTATGACTTTTCTCTTC